GTTTGCATGATCCAACCATTGATCCCGAAAATATATTTATACAATAAATTTGGGTAGGTCACTAATGGAGTTTCCTATCCACGATTCTGTTATTTACTGGAATAATTTGTTTTGACTCGATTAAATTAATATATATATAGGAATATAGGATGAATCCCCGGGCTGGGTAGAAATAGAAAGCGATTTTCAATGCTTTGCTTATGTACAACTGCAAAGTAAGAAACATTATAATTGGATTAGGTAGATAATTTTTCAGTCATTCATTGAATGATAAATCACTACAAGTGACGGAGATACGCGATTTAAATAACGGAAAATCCAATATTTTAAAATTGTATCTAGAATGACTGGAAAAGTTGAAACAAGGCCAGATATAATTTGATCATTATGAACAAATCCAAAATCCTTGTAGACAAAGCCAATCATCAGTTCCCAACCATGCGGCGAATGAAATCCGATACATAAATCAGTTAATAAAAGAAGAGAAAAAGCTTTTATTGTATCACTTAAGTTATATAGGAATTCTTGAGCCCAAGAATTAAGAATAACGAGTTCTTTATTACCCAAAATAGAATAACCACTTAGAATAATGAAACATATTATATTTGTCGAGAAGTGCAAAATCGTATGAATACGACCCTCATTGTGTATCTTGATTAATTGGATTGTTTCTTTGTGAATTCCTATACGAAGGTTTTGTAGATGTGTCTCCGAGTATTCCTTGATCATTTCCTCTAAGAAGAGGAGTTCCTCTAGTTCTATGAATTTTTCTAGAACACTCTTTTCTTCAAGATCATTCAAAAAAGTTTCGGATTGCCTAGTGTTCCACCAATTAGTAACCCATGATTCCAGACTTTTTTGAAAGGAGAGAGAAATCCACCAGGGCAAAAATACTATAGATGCAAGATATAAAAGAGGAGTGAAGGCTTTCTTTTTTGCCATTTTTTCATTTGTGAATTGTTAATGAACCCATCTCATTCGTCGACTCTATGTAATCTAATATTTTAATCTAATATTTCTCTCACGCATCAGTTCTATTACAAGTTATCAAACCTATGAATCTATTCACCCTTTTTTATTTGTGATTTCGTGGTTAGGCCTTGAATCTAGAAAAAAATACGGAAAAAGATGAAAAATTCGAATGAATATATATATATGAATAATATGATAAATAATAAAAATTGTTTCCCTATATCTCAATCAGTCAAATTTGAAGCATATATCTCTTTTCGATGAACGCCCGGAAAAACTACTTTAAAGAATGAATATGAATAGTATTCAGATTTTGAGACAAAAGAACTCCTTTTCTATCATTATATAAAAAAAACCTCTAATATTTCGAAAAAATTTAACTGACTATGAGTAGTCATCGATAAAATAATTGAGGTAATTTTCTGAAAAATATTGTGAAAAATGAGTGACAAAAAACGACATAAATAAATTGGCTACATTATAAGAGATCCAAATTTTTCGTCATGTCATGTCATTAAGTCTAAAAAGAAGCTTCAAAAAAATTACAAGATATGATCTATCTGAATCTAAAGTTTCAATTCCAACAACAAAAAAGGGGGAATTTCCTTATTTCGAAATGGTTGATTATGAGATTTTCTTTTTTTCTTATTTTTTTATTTAATATATTTTATTTAATTTAATATATATTTTTTATTTAATTTAATATATATATAATATTAATATAATTGAGTTGTGTAATGTGTATGTGTATATTTCGATACATATAAAAGATCCCCCAGGTTTTTTTATACTTGTTCCATATATGTCTGCTTTGACTCGAATGAATGTTCTGAAGAAACCTCAATTAAGTTATGTTATAGAAAAAGAGGATTCTTGCTTTTTTGCCCTCCCGCGAGAAAGCATTAATTTCTCTGATTTCTTAAAATACTTCAATAGGTACACGCAAGAAATAAGCCAATTCAGCAGCTTTTTGTTCCATTTCCCGTGGAGTAAAATTCTCATCAGTACGAGTCAATGGAATGGCTCCCTGGCCTCTGATATCCATATAAAGGACACGACGAGCATAAATACCCTCTTTAACTTCTATTCTGACGGACTGAATATCTTTTATAAGAAATCGGAGGAAGACCCGACGATTTTTTCCAGGGAATCCCCAACGAAAGATACACACTATTCCGTCTTTTCTATCAAATCGATCATAACCACTACCTATATTCCACGAAATTGTGCACCACAAATAGGAGCTAATAAAAAGACCCGCGATCCCATAGAAAGACATCACAATCCCTTGTGGAAAAAAAACTATTTGCTGAGACGGAAATAAAGATATCAAATTTCTACCAAGATAACTCGAGGTTCCAACCAACAAGAATCCTAATGAACCTAAAAAAAGGATAACAGCCCAGCAGAAATTACTTGTTTTTCGAGCCCCCGTTATAGGTTCTATCCATATATGTTCTGATCGACAACTCATACTTGATCCGGTTGCTTTTTTTGGAATTGAGAGAATACCCCAAATGAATTTGCCGTTTATTTCCGAAGTAACTCGCATCAACTAGCACTAGTTTGATGTGAACCTTTAGGAGTAATTCATTAAATTGGTTAGATCTAAACTAATAACACACCCTTCGTATGACTCACTAAAGATAGCCACATGTATATAGATAGACCAACTTTATCAGCTATTTGCCGATTCGGGTCTATTTGAAACTAGCTAATAGCATTTTGGGGAGATTTCGACGGAAGCCTCTTATACCATATTTAGCTAAATGGATATTTGTGTTATGATACAAGCGTCAGTTTTGAAAAAAAAAAGATAATATTTTGCGCCCTCGGCTCTAAACAATCTTGTTTTTTTGAACATGAAGAAATAAAGAAGCCATTGCGATTGCCGGAAATACTAGGCCTACTAAAGGGACCAAAACAGAGGGAAAATTAAGAGTTGTCATAGAATGGGTACCTCGATTTACTATTTGTACCTGTTATTTTTATTTAGATTTTATATTTATTTATAATAATAATATAAAGAAAGATATCTTATTCTTATTATATAATATAATATATATATATATATAAAGATCTTACTTATATATATATTATTAATATATTATAATAATATAATAAAAATATATAATATAGTATTTGTTTATATTATAAATTATAAATAAATATTTGTATTTGATTATAATTTATAATTCTAAATTGGAATTATTACTACTTAAAATTTTTATTAATATCTATATCTATTAAGATTAAGAATTAATTAAAATTAAAAATAATATAATATAAGTATCTACTATCTAAGTCTAAGTGAGTATATAATGTAGTTTTTCGTCTTTCTACATGAAAAATTTGAGAGGATATGGATGAGATATTATTTTCTTCATTTTTTGCTCTTGTCTTCGAATTTCATTCACTAAGCAAAAAGTTTTTTTTAATGAATTAAATTTATATTGATTCAAGGGTTTGTTAGAATCCCATCCAGCAGGGATTCTTAGTCAAAATAGGATTATCGTACGCTATAGAAAGATAAAAACTATATTTTCTAGATTTTAATTTAATTATATATGACGAGAAGAAGATTTTTTATTTGCCTAATTTCACGAAAAAAAGAATTTCATCTTTTATCTTGTTAATAGAGACTTCTTGATCAATAATCAGGAATATAGAAAAAGGGTCAGATTTCCGATTTTATGTGACTTTTGATTCGTTATACAATTAGATCTTATGTCAACAAAGCAAACCCATTCGTCTCAATTTCACTTGTATTCCGATAAACGAATTACTTGTTTGCTCAAAATAATGGACTTAATGTTCTAATTTTGATTCAAAGGAAAGAAAGTGTGGAGTTGAAATAACTCACTCAGAACGCCTTTTAAAGGATTACGTGGTACGATTAGATCGAATAAACCCTTCTGGAATAAATACTCAGACGCTTGTGAACCTTCGGGTACTGTTTTATTCAATGTTTGTTCAATTACTCTTTTACCCGCAAAGGCAATGTAGGCATTGGGTTCGGCAATAATGATATCCCCCAACATACCAAAACTGGCTGTCACCCCACCAGTAGTAGGAGATGTAAGGATTGGTACATAGAATAACTTTTTATTTGATTGATAATCATATAAAGCAGAAGATATTTTAGCCATTTGCATCAAGCTCAAACTTCCTTCTTGCATACGTGCCCCTCCAGAAGCACACACTATAATAAGAGGTAGAAATTCTTTAGTAGCATATTCAATCAAACGGGTAATTTTCTCCCCGACTACGGATCCCATACTACCCCCCATAAACTGAAAATCCATAACCCCTATTGCTACGGAAATACCGTTTAATTGCCCTATGCCTGTTTGAACAGCCTCGGTTAATCCTGTCTTTCTTTGATAAGAATCGATACGATTTTTATAAGGCTCCTCCTCCGAATGAAATTGAATAGGATCCAGAGAAACCATGTCTTCATCCATAGGCTCCCAAGTACCCCGATCGATCGAAAGTTCGATTCTATCAGAACTACTCATTTTCAAATGATATCCACATTGTTCACAAAGATTCATTTTTGATTTAAAAAATTTCTTATAATTTAATCCATAACAATTTTCGCATTGAACCCACAAATGCTTGTATTTTTGAGTTACATCCAACTTAGTAGAACCTTGTCGTATACTCCTTCCGACTTTTTTACTAGTATTTCCACTTTTACCACAAATGGAACTAGAAATGTAATTGTTACTGGAATTGTCACTACCACTTACAGTGTAACTATCAATACAGATTTGAGACTGAAGATAAGTGTCAATGCAACTAGTAATGTGATTATTCCAAGTATACTGAGTATCATCCATGTAATGATCGTGGTCGGGATTCTTACTCTTAGATCCATTATTCAGATAACTAGAATTCCGATAAAAATAACTTTCTAGTTCACTACAAGGATGATCATGATCAATCTCAAAAATATTATTTTCAGTATCAAAATATATAGAGTAACTGTCCCCGTTACTATCTTTAACTAAAAAAGTATCATCAGA